CAAAGAGTGGAAGTCGGAGCAAAAGTATACCGCATAGAACATGAAAATGATAGAATCGTGGAATCCTGTCCCGTACTAGTTCTCCCACAAAGAGGAGCTTTCGTGACCAGCAAATAAGTGAGCCGGGGCAGAAAAGGTTTTGAGTCTCAGGAAAGGCAAAAAAGTTGTGCTCAACTGAGGAAGGCAAGCGGTCTATGGTTCTCGCTTTCGATAAAATAAAGGGTCTCCGCGTAGTGGGAGACAGAAGGCGGATTGACGCATCTGAGCAGGCAGGGAATACTTAGTGCTTGGAATATTAATGCTATGAGGCTTGGGCAAGAGAGCAGGTCTAGGAGGCCTAGATATTGCATCATGTGAAAGCAGCGCTAAAAGACCCATAAGAGCTGTAAACAAGTGAGATAGGCAAAAAAGGGGGACATTCTGAGGATGTCTTTCATCAGCCAGTGGGACAGATGCCAACACAAATTCGATTCCAGATTCAAGATAGGATACGACCGATGATCAGGCAGGGCGGGATGAAGCAAGGGATTGGCTGAATAGAAGAGATGCGACGGGAATAGGATATCTTTTGGAAAGAACGAAAGCGGACCAAGGTTTTTATTCGTTAGCCAAGCGCGCCCATTAAAGCGCCTCTATTATAGAAAGCGATGCGCCTTATTGACCAGCCGAAGAGCATCCTTATAAAAGAATGAATGGGAAGCAGGCCCGGTCTATATTTCTAGAGTTATCTTTACTTCAGTCCCCACGTACTCCTCTATTCAACTATTTTCATTCCGTCTCTAAGCTTCCCCTTTAGTGTCTGCTGACACTTATTTCCTATCGACTATAGTTGAATGGAAGTTTCATTTCCTAAGTAGAAAAAAATGTCTTTTATTGAGTCCCCATAGTGCATTCCCCTACATAGTCTGTAGAGTCATTTTTCACTAATCTAATAAGGATTGCAATCAATATAAAAAAGATAATTCCAGATGGAAGATCTCTTTACCCATATACGATCCAGTTCTACATTTTAGCGCTGAACTAATGAATAGAGATTGAGCTTCACTTCGCGAGTCGGGAATGGCATCATTTATTTTAAAGTGCTAGCGTTGACAAGAGATGAGCTAAAGAGGTGGCCGGGCAGTTGACCAAGCCCTACCACATACAGACAGCAAGCAAGAGCTGCGCCGGCTTATCCGGAAAATGTCTTGCCACCCTAACCCTAAATGCTACTACCTCTTTGCTAAGCACAGGAATGCTTGATCGATAAAAGCAAGCAAAGAAGCAGCAGGATACGGAATATGAAGGGGCTGGAAGTAGAGCCAATGACCAATTGAAGAGTTACAGACTAAAGTATAAAGCCCTCAATCATGCTCTTGCCAGTGGCATAGATTGTATATACTCTCGCCGATGTTGGAAAATTCTGCGCTCCACGAAAAAACATAGGGGCCGTCCCTGGACTTAAGGAAGGAAAAAAAAAAAGGTTCCCCGATGATTCTGGTTCTAATGATGGCGATAAAAGGGTAGGTGTGCTCCAGTTTTTCGGGTAAAAGTTCTACGGTAAAGAGCCCGGGCGACCTTATTAAAGAGAACATTCGGGACATCAAAGCCGATGCGATGGTCCTTAGTTGCCGAATCTAATGGAGGTTGAAATCCTTAGGACGTAATTGGAAGGTAAAATGAGGCCTCGACGGAGATGATGGATGGGAAAACTCCTACTCTGACTATAGTTGCGATCTCTAAGCGGGTTTTTCAGTCATCTATCCCTTTTCTTTCCCTAGCAAGTGAAGGTGCCCCATAAGCTAGTTGGGCAAGCTATCTATATGTAAGAATTTCGTGAGCAGCGATTGAACTGAACATTCCAAGTGCATCCAGCAGGAATCGAACCTCAAAATTTTCCTCTTGTATAGGTTGGGCGCTTTAACCATTCAGCCATGGATGCAAAGAGACTCAGCGAGTGAACTAGGTTTTGGTATTCCTTCTCGAGCTTCTATTTCTTCCGTTAAAGGAGATTCGAAAAAAGATGGAATAGGAAGACGTGTTTCCAGAACAAAGAAGATACGGGTTGACAAGGGGGAGTTAGCAAAGTTAGACAAGATTGGAATGGGCATAGGAACATGTATTGATGTACCAGATCTACTAATGCTCCCAGGTTGATGCGATGTATTCCACCAGTTGACTGAAGACTTGATTATTGGTATATCGATCGGTCCAGCACGGATTGAAATAGGAGCCGATTCGACAGGAAGCTTTTGAAAACGCAGTGCACCCAGGTAAATAAGGAACGAGATGAATACAGAGGTTAAACGAGCATCCCACACCCAAAAGGTGCCCCACATAGGTCTTCCCCGAAACCCCCCAGTAACTAAGGTAAACAACGTAGAAAAAGCACCCATTTCTATACCGGTTCCGGAAGAGCGAAGAAAAAGGGGATGTTTTGTTAATAGGAACAAGAACGTGTTTATAGCCGTAGCGATATAAACAAGAATACTCATCCGAGCCGCAGGAACATGTACATACAGAATACAAGAATTTCCTCCTTGTTGAAGATCTAGTGGTGCTACCCGAAGACTTAAATGAATAGCCATCGCTGTTAAGAACAACCGAGATCCAATGAGAATTTTCGCGTAGCTTCTGGTCTTTGATATCCAAAAAGAAGGTTGTAATAACGAAACGGACATCTGAGAATTTGCTCCTAGCTAGTGGAACAAGAAGGACATGGATCTATATTCAATACGCAATTAAAGGATTTCCCCTCCTCGAAGACTTTGTTTTCGCTCCGCTCGTGCGTGGCACTCCTTGCTCGCGGAGCGGCATACCAGAAAAATAAAGAAACATTAGGTTCTTCGTAGCAATCGGCGACTTTCACCCTTCTTCATTTTGCAGTTCTCTAAGTTTGCGACCGATAAAAGAAGACAGAGCAGCTTCATGCTCTTTTTGTCTCTTTCTTTGGTCACCTGAAGAAGAGTGAATTAAAGAATTTCTTCACTCCCGGGATTGAAACCGATCGAACCAATGAAACGGAGGTTTTTTCTCAAGCGATTATACTGACTACTCCAACCAAGGTTTCGCCATTCTATTTATTACGAAATTTCCAATTCCGATTTGACCTTCCTTTACTGAAAGCGCTCTAAGGTAGCTCTGCATTCCGCTTTCTTATTGGCAGTGGGATTTAGCAATTGAGCTAAGGATGGATTAGTAGCAGAAGACCTTAACTGCACTTGTAGCTGAATAAGGAAGTTAGCTCTTGTCCAAATGAGTTGCAGTTCTACGATGTTAATGTGTTAAGCATATAACAACTAGACTTGCGCACTCCTGACTTCTGCTAGTTGCTAGATGTAGCCTACGTGTGGTTCGGGAATCTGGATGATTGAAGCAGCGCCTTGCAGATGTCGATCAGTGCTTGTCACATGAGAAATCCTTTGATCAAATGAAATGACTTTTTCGAAATCAGAGAGGACTTTTCTTTGCGCCACTCGAAGACCCACCAGGTCGACCAGGAAAAAGCTCCAATTTTACCCTTAACAGTCATAATACCATCACCTATGGTAGTGTGACCAAGGTCCTTCTATCTTCCGTCTGTCTCATTAGAGCGATTGGGGAATTCCAAAGCTTGAATGAAGTGATTGGCGGATTCCTTCTTTCATCAGCTTTACGCCCCTTCGAATCTGCCGTTAAGTCTTTCTTTGGCGGGCACGCTGTCCTTGATTCAAGAGGTTGCGGGCAGGGGAAGGTAATGTTTATTGTTTTAGTTAGCCAGAAGTCCATAAGGACTAGTAATGACTATAGACCGGAGAAGTCTTCCGAGAGTTTCAAACGGAAGGATAGGTGTTGAATAGGCCATACCATTTCCAGCGATTGGCGCTTTTTCTTCGATGGGATCCGGAAAGCCTTGTACGCTTACTTACTTCCCGTGATGTGACTTTCTCGAGTGACTAAACGGACCATAGAAGGGACGAGAGAGCAGTGCTTTCAGTTCCAACATAGTATGCCTCTTGGGATTTTAGTTCTTTCCTAACTTTCTTACTTTCTTCAGAGGCTTTTCCAGCCTGCCAATAGAAATCGAAATCGGAATGAAAATAGTAAAGCAAGCAATAGGAAGTGGTACATAAGCACAAGCAATCGGATCTCCTCGGGTCAAGTCAGCACACCTGCTGTAAAGCCGGAAAGCAAGAACGGAATAATATGAGTCAATCTTGTCTTTGCTGTAGCTTTTTCATAGCCTGGCTTTTTCACTATACGAACATGGATGTTTTTTTGGCTTTCTATCGAAAAAGAAAGCTATTGTTTCACTTTTATGCTATACAAACAACAAAAATTTAATTGCCTCGTATTCCTCCTCCTCCAATGACCACACCTTTTTCTCGTTTTCTATACTCCCCCCCCTCCTCATCCTCAATCTAGCGGTCCCTATCCTAGCGCTCAAGGAGTTGCTTCTTTTTCGCTTTTTCTTTACTTTCAAAGGTAAGGTAAAGGTCTCAGCTCCTTTATTTTTTTATCTCGTTCACCGTTGATAGCCCGGGTTCAGTTCAAGCTGCTGCAAAAGAATTCGTCGAAGGGGTGGAACGAGCTTACCTTTTAGAGAAAGGGGAAAGGGCTTTTTTTTTTCTGAGGTTGACTCTACCCTTACCACAACCAACATAGGGGCTATGAGTCTAGATACTCTTCGCTTTCAAAGGCATGCCTTGCGCTTGTCTGAGCCACGCAGAGACTTAGACACTACATGCTAGCCTACCAAGTCTGGCTTTTGTCCAGGATGGACCCATTGAAGTATCTGTTTGAGAAGCCAGCATTATCAGGAAGGACTGCTCGATGGCAGCTATTGTTATCAGAGTTCGACATCACTTATGTCACGCAGAAATCCATCAAGGCTCGAGCCCCTCCTGCATACTTAAAGCTCCGCCCTCTTCTTCCAACCAATGCTTGCCATGGCCAGTGCTTCCTTGTTCTTATTTCCATAGAAAGCGAACCGCACTTTCCAATCCTTATAACATAGGGCTTCTGCCATTCATTAACTTCCT